CATAAATATAAATTCTAAATCGAAATATAGTACATAATAAAAAAAGATTTATATAGAATAGCGATTCTAATGAATGATTCAGAAATAGACAAAAAATTCTATGGAATCATGAAAGACGAAAAAATACTTCGGATCTAGTCAGACCATAGCATTCTATTGTATATTGACAATTTCAAAAAAACTGCTCATACTATGAGCATAGTGTGCTGGTGGTCGGGCAAATATGCCCCCATCGTCTAGTGGTTCAGGACATCTCTCTTTCAAGGAGGCAGCGGGGATTCGACTTCCCCTGGGGGTAAGGTATTACGAAAGGAAAAATTGATCAGGGATTCTCAGTAAGCCCAGAATCGATTCTTCCTGGGTCGATGCCCGAGCGGTTAATGGGGACGGACTGTAAATTCGTTGGCAATATGTCTACGCTGGTTCAAATCCAGCTCGGCCCAAGAATTCGCTAATCCACACACATGAAATGATATAACCCCTTTGTTCTCCAGAAATGCCCGATACGAAAGAAAAAAAGGAAAATTGTTGTCCCACCCGCTATTTTTTGTTTGGCTCTTTTCTTTTCCTTTTTTCAAAAAAATTATGATCTTGCTGATGATCTAGATTCATATCATGATCTGTAAGTATAAAGTCTAAGAAAAAAAAAAGAGTTTTTTTCTTTCCATTACTTTATTATTTTTTTCATTGAAAGAACGATTATCAATCGATTTGGAAATAAGTCAAAGGATTACTCCTAATCCTTGCTGTTCGCACTAAAAAGCATTGATATATATATCACTCACGTCTCTGTTACAAGACGACGATTCTAATCTAAATAGAAAGTCTTTGAATGAAATCATAAGACTATGTATACCGTATACTTTATTTCCCTGGGATTGTAGTTCAATTGGTCAGAGCACCGCCCTGTCAAGGCGGAAGCTGCGGGTTCGAGCCCCGTCAGTCCCGACGGATCAAAATGTAATACAAAAAAAAAATACATAAATTTCTCTCTCCTTTTTCTGTAAAATGTAAAAAGAGGACAAATAGCATAATGTCATTCCCAAGGAATCCTTCTTAATTTTTCTATTTTTTATTTGTTATTTTTCATTTCCCATCAAACAAATATGGGAATTTCCATTTCGTTACCTAGTACCGATTTGTGGGAGAGAAAGATATGTGGATTAGTACAATTATTCGTAGCATCATATGGAGTATTTCAAAATAATACCATACTGGGGATCTGGCATTTTCGATTACTCTGACGTCTTGTAATGTAAAATAGAGTACCATATGTTCGTCGGGAACACATACATAAATGGAATTTGTACGATACAAAATGAATTTAACATAGTGACTTTGATAGAATACTTTATTAGAAAGTATCTTCTTTTTTGACTACGATTTTGTGTAACCTCAATTACTAATTTGAATTTGAAACAATCTATCTCATTCAAACTTCCCACTGAATTTTTTTGATATATTATACGCGTTCCTTTCCTAATCCAAGGAAGGAGGAGTCTTAATAAAATAAAGATCAAATAAAAAGAAGGATCCCACTTCTTTTAGTTTTGGCGAGGGACTGAATAATCTTTTAAGGGTTTTTGTCAAAGAAAAAAACTCTAAATCTAAATATAGTGAATTTGATAGATTTTTTATACTGGGACTCATTTTTATCACACCTTTTTTTGTTTCCAAGAAGATTAGCTTCTTAAAGGAGTTAAGTTATAACCCTTCGTTATTTTTTCTTTTTTTTTTTTTTTTGTTTTGCTTTTATCCTTTGTTTGGGTTTGTTTGTAACCAATGTAAGCGTAAAGGCGTTTAGATGAGACTTCATCAGATGAGAAAGCAGTCGTTTAGATAAAAGAAAGAATGGAAAAAGTGAGAAATAAAAAAGAAAAAGAAAGTCAAGAAATTTTTGATTCGGTATGGATAAAGGATCTTCCTATGTTATACTATTTAATTCTCGACGATGAATCGATTTGATAGTTCAGATATTGTTATTCATGATATTTAATTTACAGGCGAAAGAGTTATCATCTCTATGGGATTAAATCCCGAGTTATTGCGAAGTAAAGAAAAATCAAATAAATAGTGAGATTATGGAAGTAAATATTCTCGCATTTATTGCTACTGCACTGTTCATTCTAGTTCCTACTGCCTTTTTGCTTATAATATACGTAAAAACGATCAGTCAAAGTCAGGGCGATAAAGTTGAATGAAACTTGACTTCTTAAGTCTTGTCAATGATTGAAGAAACAAAATGAAAAGGATTCCAATTTCGTGTCTTAAATGAAATCAGCGGACTAGAATCAACAGTATTCTATGAGATCCGATAGTATGAGTATGGTAGAAAGATTCCTATTTCTTTCTACCATACTCTCTATTATTGTTATTGTTATGTAGTGTATTTGTACTGGATAATGATGTAGGCGGCTTAATCTTAATATAGATCAATCTACAATCTAAATATGAATTATCGAGATGTATTCACTTAATTGAATATTTAATAACCGAACCGCTTTCTTTTCTCTTTAAACAGTAAAGGGGGAAACAGAACAAATAAAAAGGCAAATAGAAAGGTTAAAAAGGTTTACACTCTTCCGCATTGTCTAGATCTGTAACACTGTTAAGAGCGGGGTTTATCAAAATAGCAATTTTAGGACGAATTTGGTTAGAAACGGATTTCAAATCATTTGTATTCATTCCTTATTTGTTTGATTGAAATGATATTATTCGTATTTTTTTTTTATTATTCATATTTTATTATTCATATATAGGATTATTGTTATTCAATATATATTTGATTATTAATAGACTACATTACTCTACTAGAATTCAATATAATATGGAAATGCAGATAATTTTATCTAAAATTAAATAAAATGAAAATAATAATTAATAAGAAGAGTGAAATCTTTGCCAAACAATTTATAAAACAATTGATGCAGTTTGATTCCTCAGTTCAATTCGTAGTACCTCGACTCTAGAGTCCACTTCTTCCCCATACTACGAGTGAAAGGGAAAATGTAAAGACTACCATTAAAGCAGCCCAAGCGAGACTTACTATATCCATGTGAATTCTATCCCCTATCTCTATGAATATGAAGGAATTATTCCATTATTATTCACTAATAATAGTCGAATTGTTGGCACAGAGTCAAAAAAGGATTTTGCTCCATACCATTGATGAAACGATCTAATAAATCCAATTCAATTCTAATTAGTATATTATTTGTAGTAGAATCGGTAAAGATTAAAGATTAAGTACAAGCAAAATAAGCAGCGACGCTCTTGGAAGTATCAAGAAAATTTTTCTAACATGTAGGAACAATAACATGTTTTGTTGTGCTTCATTAACTCAAACGTCTAAAAAAGATAGAATCAAGATGGATCGCTATTTATTACATACCCCTATTTTTTTCCATTTTATCGAATCTGTACCTTACCTTCTCCCCATTCTCTATGTAAAACAATCGTAAGACAGTCTAGTCAAGAATGGAATAGGAATTCCCTAAAAGAACTTCGTTTTTTTTATATTTTATATAAAAAATATAAAAGTAAAAAAGGCCAATTAATCCATTCAATCAATCTAATTAGTATTGAATGCCCCAGTACTCAGATATTTTTATGAGTCTGTAGACAAAGTACCTTACGCCATTTCTGCAATTACTAATTAACTTCCTCTTGAGTATTCACTCTACTTTAAGATCGAATCAGTAGACATTACACGAATCAGTAGACATTACATTAGTAGTGTAAGGGCTATCAGATTAAGATTTATCAATTCCCCACTACTAGAAACTTGCCTTGAATCCGAGACGCAAGGATTTACAGCACTTTAGAGGACAGAACTTTCAGATGTTTAGAATCAAGCAAGTATCAAGAATCCTTTTCTTACTTTGGGATTGTGTTGAGGACAAATTTTGCAAGTTAAATCAGCAAAACAATAGGGGTATTTCGAAGCTTTTGTTGATCAGGCGACACCCAGATTTGAACTGGGGAAAAAGGATTTGCAGTCCCCCGCCTTACCGCTCGGCCATGCCGCCAAGACGATACAAAATAGCTGAAAATACCCCCCCCCTTTTTCTTTTTAGATTGAGTTGAGAAATCAAATGTGGCTTTTCAGTCACAAAAGCAAAAATTCAGGACAAATTGGGACCATTAACTATGTGACTGTGAATTCATGAACGATTCTCGGATTTTAATCTACAATTTCTAAAATTGTCTTTCCCTAATGATATAAAAAATCCAAATTAATACATAACTAATCAAGATTCAAAAAAAAGTCTTCAAAGTCTTCTCAGTTATATTAATATTATAATAGCAATTATGCATATATGTAAACCTCAGAACCTAAATTGTTTTACAGATATCTAATCAAATATCTGAACTGTTCTGTATATGATTTTTATCTATATAAAATAGTAACTTTGATAGAACACGACATAGGCTGTCCCGAATAGAAATTCAATAAAGGAGGAGATATGTATAGATAGCTAGAGTCATATCTGAACATGTTTAATAAATACAAGTCTTCTTACGCACTTAAATCATATTGTATGAATTAGACTAAAAAATTAGGTAAAACCGTCTCCTTTATATTATATGATTATATGCGAATCTTTTTTTTAACTGAATCGATGAAAAATTAAATATTAAGCAACTTTTTAGTTTTTCTGATTATTATGTCTTTCTCTCATCAAACAGACCAAATCCGGAATACCTTTATTTTGCTGGTATCTAATCGGATTGTAATATCATAATAGTGGTAAAAATGAAATAACTTTTTATATTTTATACAAAGCTAAAACTCCATAAAATAAGTCTAAGTTAAGTCAAATTTTTCATTTTCTTTCCATTTGTATCTGTTTTCAAATTCCAATTTGCTCTTTATTCCTCTGTTCATACTAGGATAAAATTTCATGCGATTTAGTAAACAGAATATTCAATTCCATCGTTGCTAGATCGATCATATTTTTGGATAAAGAATGATTCAATAATGGGATTTTTTCGATAAATGAGAAATTCAAAATGCTGGGGGATGGAAATGAGGGAACGTCTACAATACCTGGGTTTAATCAGATACAATTTGAAGGGTTTTGTAGGTTTATTGATCATGGCTTAACCGAAGAACTTTCTAAGTTTCCAAAAATTGAAGATACAGAGCAAGAAATTGAATTCCAATTATTTGCGGAAACATATCAATTAGTGGAACCATTGATAAAAGAAAGAGATGCTGTATATGAAGCAATCACATATTCTTCTGAATTATATGTATCCGCGAGATTAATTTGGAAAACCAGTAGGGATATGCAAAAACAAACCCTTTTTATTGGAAACATTCCTCTAATGAATTCCCTGGGAACCTCTATAGTAAATGGAATATACAGAACTGTGATCAATCAAATCTTGCAAAGCCCCGGTATCTATTATCGGTCCGAAGCGGACCATAACGGAATTTCGGTCTATACCGGCACCATAATATCAGATTGGGGAGGAAGATTCGAATTAGAGATTGATAGAAAAGCAAGGATATGGGCTCGTGTAAGTAGGAAACAGAAAATCTCTATTCTAGTTCTATCATCAGCTATGGGTTTGAATCTAAGGGAAATTTTAGAAAATGTTTGCTACCCTGAGATTTTCTTGTCTTTCCTAAATGAGAAGGAGAAAAAAAAAATAGGGTCAAAGGAAACTGCTATTTTGGAGTTTTATCAACAATTTACGTGTGTAGGCGGAGATCCAGTATTTTCTGAATCTCTATGTAAGGAATTACAAAAAAAATTCTTTCAACAAAGATGTGAATTAGGAAAGATTGGCCGACGAAATATGAACCAGAGATTGAATCTTGATCTACCTCCCACTAATACATTTTTGTTACCGAGAGATATATTGGCGGCTGCGGATTATTTGATTGGAATGAAATTTGGAATGGGCACGCTTGATGATATGAATCATTTAAAAAATAAGCGTATTCGTTCGGTTGCGGATCTCTTACAAGATCAATTTGGGTTGGCTTTGGTTCGTTTAGAAAATATGGTTCGAGGCACTATATGTGGAGCAATTAGACATAAATTGATACCGACTTCTCAGAGTTTGGTACCTTCAACTCCATTAACAACTACTTATGAATCTTTTTTCGGGTTACACCCATTATCTCAAGTTTTAGATCGAACTAATCCATTGACACAAACAGTTCATGGGAGAAAGTTGAGTTATTTGGGACCTGGAGGATTGACAGGGCGAACTGCGAATTTTCGGATACGAGATATCCATCCTAGTCACTATGGACGCATTTGTCCAATTGACACGTCTGAAGGAATCAACGTCGGGCTTATTGGATCCTTAGCAATTCATGCGAAAATTGGTCATTGGGGCTCTCTAGAAAGCCCGTTTTATGAAATCTTTGAAGAATCAAAATCAAAAAAAAACCGGATGTTTTATTTATCACCAAATAGAGATGAATACTATATGATAGCAGCAGGAAATTCTTTGGCACTGAGTCGAGGTATTCAGGAAGAACAGGTTGTTCCAGCTCGATACCGTCAAGAATTCCTGACTATTGCATGGGAACAGGTTCATCTTCGCAGTATTTTTCCCTTCCAATATTTTTCTATTGGAGCTTCCCTTATTCCTTTTATCGAGCATAATGACGCGAATCGAGCTTTAATGAGTTCTAATATGCAACGTCAAGCAGTTCCGCTTTCTCAGTCCGAGAAATGCATTGTTGGAACTGGAGCGGAACGACAGGTGGCTCTAGATTCAGGAGTTTCTGTTATAGCCGAACACGAGGGAAGGATCATTTATACTGATACTGACAAAATTTTTTTATTAGGCAATGGGGATATTTTCAATATTCCATTAGTTGTGTATCAACGTTCTAACAAAAATACTTGTATGCATCAAAAAGGTCGGGTTCAGCGGGATAAGTGCATTAAAAAGGGACAAATTTTAGGAGATGGTGCCGCTACAGTTGGTGGCGAACTCACTTTGGGTAAAAACGTATTAGTAGCTTATATGCCGTGGGAGGGTTACAATTCTGAAGATGCGGTACTCATTAGCGAGCGTCTAGTATATGGAGAGATTTATACTTCTTTTCACATACGGAAATATGAAATTCAGGCTCATGTAACAAGTCAAGGTTCCGAAAGGATCACTAACGAAATACCGCATCTAGAAGCCCATTTACTCCGAAATTTAGACAAAAATGGAATTGTGGCGCTGGGATCGTGGGTAGAGACGGGCGATATTTTAGTAGGTAAATTAACGCCTCAGATGGCAAAAGAGTCATCGTATGCCCCTGAAGATAGGTTATTACGAGCCATACTTGGCATTCAGGTGTCCAGTTCAAAGGAAACTTGTCTAAAACTCCCTACAGGTGGTAGGGGCCGAGTTATTGATGTTAGATGGGTCCAGAAAAAAGGGGGTTCGGGTTCTAATCCAGAAACAATTCGTGTATATATTTTACAGAAACGTGAAATCAAAGTAGGCGATAAAGTAGCTGGAAGACATGGAAATAAA